TTAAATTATAAGAAATTTTTGAAATCAAAAATGAATATTTGTGAACAGTGTGGATACCATTTGAAAATGAGTAGTTCAGAAAGAATCGAAGTTTCGATCGATCCCGGTACTTGGGACCCTATGGATGAAGACATGGTCTCTCTGGATCCCATTGGATTTCATTCGGAGGAGGAGCCTTATAAAGATCGGATTGATTCTTATCAAAGAAAGACAGGATTAACTGAGGCTGTTCAAACAGGCATAGGTCAACTAAATGGTATTCCCGTAGCAATTGGGGTTATGGATTTTCAGTTTATGGGGGGTAGTATGGGATCGGTAGTCGGGGAGAAAATCACCCGTTTGATTGAGTACGCTACCAATCAATTTCTACCTCTTATTATAGTGTGCGCTTCGGGGGGAGCGCGCATGCAAGAAGGGAGTTTGAGCCTGATGCAAATGGCTAAAATATCGTCTGCTTTATATGATTATCAATCAAATAAAAAGTTATTCTATGTATCAATCCTTACATCTCCTACTACTGGTGGGGTAACAGCTAGTTTTGGTATGTTGGGAGATATTATTATTGCCGAACCAAATTCCTACATTGCATTTGCGGGTAAAAGAGTAATTGAACAAACATTGAATAAAACAGTACCCGAAGGTTCACAAGCGGCTGAATATTTATTCCAGAAGGGCTTATTCGACCTAATCGTACCGCGTAATCTTTTGAAAAGCATTCTGAGTGAGTTATTTAAGCTCCACGCCTTCTTTCCTTTGAATTCCAATTCAATCAAGTAGAGTGCACTAAGTTCCATTTTTGTATTTGTAGGAAACAAGTAGTTAGCTTATCCGAATCTTAGCTTATCGGAATCAAAGTAACTAAAAAGGGAGTTTTCTTTGGCGACCTAAGATTAAGATCTAATTGTAGAAAAAATCAAAAGTTGCGGATAACGCTTTCTTTATTAAAATCGAAGACAAGAACAAAACACAAAGAAACGAAGAAAAATCAAATGGATTATCATATGTATCTTTCATGTAGACAGATGAATCAGTCCATTTATTTAGTTCTACATTCCTTGGACTTTTTACTTATTCTATATACTCACTTAGATACTAATATCTCTAATTAAAAATTTTCAAATTGAATTAATTAATAATAACTACGAATTAATAATAATTACAATTATTAATTATAATTAGTATAAATATAAAATATGATATTAAAAAAAAAGAACAGGTACAAATAATAAACCGAGGTACCCCATTTTATGACAACTTTCAATTTTCCCTCTATTTTTGTGCCTTTAGTAGGCCTAGTATTTCCGGCAATTGCAATGGCTTCTTTATTTCTTCATGTTCAAAAAAACAAGATTGTTTAGATCTGAGGGGACCCAATCTCATTCGTTTTTTTTTTTGAAACTTAAACTTGTAGCATAACATAGATATTTATTTCGGAAAATAAAATATGGTAGAACATATGATTTCTGCCGAACATAAAGGAAAAAGCTCTTATGCCTGCAGAAAATGATCTATAGGTAACTGAATTCTAGCCAGTTTCAAATAGATCAGGATCGCCGGATGCCTAAAATGTAAAGTGGGTCGATCTATATGTATATCAATATGTATATTGGGATTATACGAGGGGTATGTTATTATTTTAGATCTAAACAAATTTGATGAATTACCCCTAAAAGTTTCCATTAAACTAGTGCTAGTTCACACCAAACTAGTGCTAGTTAATCAAAGTTCATTCGGAAACAAAAAAAGTAAAGTCAAAATCATTTGGGGTATTCTCTCAATTTCAATAAAATGCAATCGGATGAAGTATGAGTTGGCGATCAGAACATATATGGATAGAACTTATAACGGGGTCTCGAAAACTAAGTAATTTTTGCTGGGCCCTTATCGTTTTTTTAGGTTCATTAGGATTCTTGTTGGTTGGAACTTCCAGTTTTCTTGGTAGAAATTTGATATCTTTTGTCCCGTCTCAGCAAATCATTTTTTTTCCACAGGGGATCGTGATGTCTTTCTACGGGATCGCGGGTCTCTTTATTAGTTCCTATTTGTGGTGCACAATCTCCTGGAATGTAGGTAGTGGTTATGATCGATTCGATAGAAAGGAAGGAATAGTGTGTATTTTTCGTTGGGGATTTCCTGGAAAAAATCGTCGCATATTCCTCCGATTCCTTATAAAAGATATTCAATCCGTTCGAATAGAAGTTAAAGAGGGTATTTATGCTCGTCCTGTCCTTTATATGGATATCAGAGGCCGGGGGGCTGTTCCGTTGACTCGTACTGATGAGAATTTGACTCCACGAGAAATTGAACAAAAAGCCGCGGAATTGGCCTATTTCTTGCGCGTACCAATTGAAGTATTTTAATTTTGATGGGCTGAAGAACGAATGCTTTCTCAGCAGGAGGAAAAAAACGCAATAATCCTTTTTTTTCTATAACTAAGTGATACTTTAGATGGAGATAAACAGATGCAGATAAACGATATCTTGTAAATTCTTTTTTTTCAATCGACTTTTTATCCTTTCATTTGTGTTCTTTACTACCCAATAAAGGGTTTTCTTAATAATGATAACTGGCCTGTTTCTGTCTTGTTTTGCCGCTCATTTTTTTGACCATCACAATATCTTTCTCTCAATTATTCTATTCTTGACTATGGGGAATCGTTGGACTTTTTTTCAAATATTGGATATTTTGATACAATCAGGGGTTCTTTCGTCTCACAATCTCAATAATATTCATTCCTTAAAGTACTTCTTTCGGCCATTCATTGAAAGGAGACACTTGTTTTGTTTGGAATTTGATGAATTGAGATATTTGGCACCACTATTTTGTATTATTTCTTCAGTCGAATTCGAGGTGGAGTCTTAGTCTATTTCTGTATTCTTTCTAGATTCAAAATAAAATCACAAATAAAATAGATTCATAGGTTTGATGCCTTGTCTACAACTCATGTTTGAAAGATTCGATCATATAAAGTCGACAAATGGGGTGGGTTAATTTTTAATTAACAGGCGAAAAATGGAAAAAAAGAAAGCATTCACTCCTCTTTTGTATCTTGCATCTATAGTATTTCTGCCCTGGTGGATTTCTCTCTCATTTACTAAAAGTATGGAATCTTGGGTTATTAATTGGGCGAATATCGGCCAATCCGAAATTTTTTTGAATGATATTCAAGAAAAAAGTATTCTAGCAAAGTTCATAGAATTAGATGAAATCCTCCTCTTGGAAGAAATGATCAAGGAATACTCGGAGACATATTTACAAAAGTTTATTATAGGAATTCACAAAGAAACGATCCAATTAATCAAGATACACAATGAGGATCGTATCCATACAATTTTACACTTCTCGACAAATATAATCTGTTTTGTTATTCTAAGTGGTTATTCGATTTTAGTTAATGAAGAACTTGTTATTCTCAACTCGTGGGCTCAGGAATTCCTATATAACTTAAGTGATACAGTAAAAGCCTTTTCGATTCTTTTATTAACCGATTTATGTATCGGATTTCATTCACCCCACGGCTGGGAACTAATGATTGGTTCTGTGTACAAAGATTTTGGATTTGGTCATAATGATCAAATTATATCTGGTCTTGTTTCTACTTTTCCGGTTATTCTCGATACTATTTTTAAATATTGGATTTTTCATTATTTAAATCGTGTATCTCCATCACTTGTAGTTATTTATCATTCAATGAATGATTGATAAACGATCCACCAATATTAATCCAATTAGAACGTTTCTTACTTTGTAGTTTTACATAAGTATTAAAAACATTCTATCCGGGGGTTTTCATACTATTTTTATACTTATACTATAGTATTCCAGTAAATCCAATAAGTAGCAGAATCGTGGATAGGAAACTATACTAGCGACCTACCCAATTTATTGTAGAAATTTTCAGACCAATGATTAGACCATGCAAACTAGAAATACTTTTTCTTGGATAAAGGAACATATTACTCGATCTATTTCCGTATCGCTCATGATATATATCATAACTCGGGCACCCGTTTCAAGTGCATATCCCATTTTTGCACAGCAGGGTTATGAAAATCCACGAGAAGCGACTGGGCGTATTGTATGTGCCAATTGTCATTTAGCTAATAAGCCTGTGGATATTGAGGTTCCACAAGCAGTACTTCCTGATACTGTATTTGAAGCAGTTGTTCGAATTCCTTATGATAAGCAAGTGAAACAAGTCCTTGCTAACGGTAAGAAGGGGGGTTTGAATGTGGGGGCTGTTCTTATTTTACCGGAGGGGTTTGAATTAGCCCCTTCCGATCGTATTTCTCCCGAGATGAAAGAAAAGATAGGAAATTTGTCTTTTCAGAGCTACCGCCCTAATAAAAAAAATATTCTTGTAATAGGGCCTGTCCCCGGCCAGAAATATAGTGAAATCACCTTTCCTATTCTTTCCCCCGACCCCGCTACTAAGAAAGATGTTCACTTCTTAAAATATCCTATATATGTAGGAGGAAATAGGGGAAGGGGTCAGATTTATCCCGACGGAAGCAAGAGTAACAATACAGTTTATAATGCTACAGGAACGGGCATAGTAAGCAAAATCATACGAAAAGAAAAAGGGGGATATGAAATAATCATAACAGACCCATCGGATGGACGTCAAGTGGTTGATATTATCCCTCCAGGACCAGAAATTCTTGTTTCAGAGGGTGAATCCATCAAATTTGATCAACCATTAACGAGTAATCCTAATGTGGGTGGATTTGGTCAGGGAGATGCCGAAATAGTACTTCAAGATCCATTACGTGTCCAAGGTCTTTTGGTCTTCTTGGCATCTGTTATTTTGGCACAAATATTTTTAGTTCTTAAAAAGAAACAGTTCGAGAAGGTTCAATTGGCCGAAATGAATTTCTAGACTCGCGGATTTATCGACATCAGGTTCGTAAAAAGAACAAAATTCTTGTTGTCAATTCTGTATGATCAAAAAAAATCAATTCTGAAAAACCTTTTATTTACTTTACTTGCTCTTTTTCTAC